CTGATAAAAAGACCGACTTGTCATATAACTATTGTTTTGAAAGATATATCCTTATATAAAGAATTTGAAGAATATATGGTGTACTCAAAAAAATCTGGATTGATAACTAAAAAAAAGAACAAAAATCTGACATGTCATGATACATATAGTAGTGGGGGATTATGGGACAAAAAATAAATCCACTTGGGTTCCGACTTGGTACAACACAAAGTCATCATTCTCTTTGGTTTGCACAGCCAAAAAATTATTCGGAAGGTCTACAAGAAGATCAAAAAATACGAAACTGTATTAAGAATTATGTACAAAAAAATATGAGAATATCCTCCGGTGTTGACGTTGAGGGAATAGCACGGATAGAGATTCAAAAAAGAATCGATCTAATTCAAGTCATAATTTATATAGGATTCCCAAAATTCTTAATAGAAAATAGACCGCGGAGAGTCGAAGAATTGCAGATGAATGTACAAAAAGAACTTCATTGTGCGAACCGAAAACTAAACATTGCTATTACACGAATTGCAAATCCTTATGGACACCCTAATATTCTTGCAGAATTTATAGCCGGCCAATTAAAGAATAGAGTTTCTTTTCGCAAAGCAATGAAAAAAGCTATTGAATTAACCGAGCTGGCGAATACAAAAGGAATTCAAGTACAAATTGCGGGACGTATCGACGGAAAAGAAATTGCACGCGTCGAATGGATCAGAGAAGGTAGGGTTCCTCTACAAACCGTTGGAGCTAAAATTGATTATTGTTCCTATACAGTTCGAACTATATACGGGGTATTAGGAATCAAAATTTGGATATTTGTAGACGAAGAATAATAAGACTTTACGTGTTTTTACATTATACCCAGTAATGGACAAAAAAAGAAAAACCCTTTTATTGTTTTTATGTTCAAGCAAAACAAAAAAAGAGCAATTCTGCAATTCTAAAGGGTTCAATAAAAATTCGATTGATCATTTTATATAATTGCTATGCTTAGTGTGTGACTCGTTGGTTTTTTTTTTAGGGCTAGGATTCAAAAAAACGGACCAGGGCCCAGAGTATGAACTAATAACTATAGCACTAATAACCAACTCATTGCTTCGCATTATCTGGATCCAAAGAACCAGTCAAGATAAAGATATAATATATTGGACATATCGTTGTAGCAACTGAAATATTTTTTTGCATAAAGATAAAAAAACCAATCGGATTATGAGTTGTGAAGTTCTAAGTCGGAAAGCAAAATAGAAAAAAAGTATGCGGATAAGTGGAAGGATGAGAGAAAGAGAGAACGGAAATATCAATGATATATGATTCCAATATGTAAGGTCGATGAGTCATCTCATAAAACGCAGTGTAATAAAGCATAAATTCAATAATGATTCATGCATAATTAGATGAATCCGCTTATAGAACAAAAAAATCAAGAGCCTCGAGCCAATAAAGACTGAGAAAATTGACTTAAGAAAAAAGGACTCCGCCGGAAAATTCAGACCTAACCATTAATCGAGAAGCAATGGGAACGATATAACCCGTGAATGCAGAAGATTCTATTGAAAATGAATCTTAATGATTCATTGGGTGGGATGGCGGAACAAACCAGGGACCTCCTCTTTTATTCTTTTATTTTGAGAGGTCATGAACTAACCCTATAACTGAAATAGATATGGAAAGAGTAAATATTCGCCCGCGAAAGTTTTTTTTTATTAGATTGATACATTTTTGTCGATCCCATATGATAAAAGGAAAAACAAAAGACATTGACATTATCTAGAAATAGAATACATGTTTAATTAAATAATATCTAAACCCGCTAGACAAATTTCGAATAGATTAACGAATTGATTAATTAGATGCAATTTCAAAGAATCCTATGATTCAGCATATTATTCATTAAACACATGTATATCTTGATAAAATCCGTTTTAGTCGTTTCATTCGCGAAGAGCTGGATGAGAAGAAACTCTCATGTCCAGTTCTGTAGTAGAGATGGAATTGAAAAAGAACCATCAACTATAACCCAAAAAGAACAAGATTCCGTAAACAACATAGAGGAAGAATGAAAGGAATATCTTATCGAGGTAATCATATTTGTTTCGGTAGATATGCTCTTCAAGCACTTGAACCCGCTTGGATTACATCTAGACAAATCGAAGCAGGGCGCCGAGCAATGACACGAAATGTACGCCGTGGCGGAAAAATATGGGTACGTATATTTCCAGACAAACCGGTTACAGTAAGACCCACGGAAACCCGTATGGGTTCGGGGAAGGGATCCCCAGAATATTGGGTAGCTGTTGTTAAACCGGGTAGAATACTTTATGAAATGGGTGGAGTAGCCGAAAATATAGCTCGAAAGGCTATTTCAATAGCGGCGTCCAAAATGCCTATAAGAACTCAATTCATTATTTCTGGATAGAAATGTAGAACCAAAGGAAAGAAGTCTTGTGTATAAAAAAAACAATTGCAGGGTTTTCTTTCTTTTTTTTTTTTTTTTTACTTCGTCCTTTGCTTTATTTTACATTAAAAAAACAGATAAAAAAAAAATGATATGATTCAACCTCAAACCCATTTGAATGTAGCAGACAATAGCGGGGCACGAGAATTGATGTGTATTCGAATAATAGGAGCTAGTAATCGCCGGTATGCTCATATTGGTGATGTTATTGTTGCTGTGATAAAAGAAGCCGTACCAAATACGCCTCTAGAAAGATCAGAAGTGATTAGAGCTGTAATTGTACGTACTTGTAAAGAACTCAAACGCGATAACGGTATAATAATACGATATGATGACAATGCTGCAGTTGTCATTGATCAAGAAGGAAATCCAAAAGGAACCCGAGTTTTTGGCGCGATCGCCCGGGAATTGAGACAGTTAAATTTTACTAAAATAGTTTCATTAGCGCCTGAGGTATTATAATATGAGACCGTGAGATAGTGATAGTATTTAAATAAAATAGATAAATTAGTAGATTATGTCTCACGCATATACTTTTAAGAATTTTCTTTAATAATTTTTATAAAAAAAGAACATGCTGATTATATCCAAATTCGGAAGCAACAATAATTTGAGTTTATCATGGGTAAGGACACTATTGCTGACATAATAACTTCTATACGAAATGCTGACATGGATCGAAAGGGAACGGTTCGAATAGCATCTACTAACATGACCCAAAACATTGTTAAAATACTTTTACAAGAGGGTTTTCTCGAAAACGTAAGGAAACTTGTAGAAAATAACAAATATTTTTTGGTTTTAACCCTACGACATAGAAGGAATAGGAAAGGACCATATAGAACTCTTTTAAATTTAAAACGAATAAGTCGACCTGGTCTCCGAATCTATTCTAACTATCAACGAATTCCTAGAATTTTAGACGGGATGGGGATTGTAATTCTCTCTACTTCTCGGGGTATAATGACAGACCGAGCAGCTCGGCTAGAAGGAATCGGCGGAGAAATTTTGTGCTATATATGGTAAATTTTCTGCTATCCGAATTGTATCTGTAACTTCCTGTTTGTGAAAAAAACAAATAAAAAAGCCAAGTTGTCTAATATCACGCCTTCCTACATTAGTTGATACTTCAAGGAGGGTTTGTCTGGAATAAAAGAAGAAAAATGGATTCATGAAGGTTTAATTACCGAATCACTTCATAATGGTATGTTCGGGGTTCGTTTAAATAATGAAGTCAGATTCTAAGTTCTGTTTCAGGAAGGATCCGACACTCTTTTATACATATACTACCAGGAGATAGAATCAAAATTTAAGTAAGTCGTTATGATTCAAACGGGGGGGGGGGGCGCAGAATTTCTAGACCCCGCAACAAAGATTCGAATGGTTCGGTGGTTTTTCAAGATTCCTTTCATGAGGATCCAATTCACGGTTCAAAAATTTCAAGAAACTTATTTTCTTCCAATCAGTAAAGTAGATTCGAAATTCAGTTAAGGAATAACAATTATGAAAATAAGAGCCTCCGTTCGTAAAATTTGTGAAAAATGCCGACTGATCCGTAGAAGGGGACGCATTATAGTAATTTGTTCCAACCCGAGACATAAACAAAGACAAGGGTAATCCTTCGAAAAGGGACTCTCTAAAGGAACCGATGAACAAATCAAAATAAAAGATCTGTTTTGACATGAAATGGATATATCCATATATCTCTGACTTATATTTCGGAAATGATAAAATATGGCAAAATCTATACCAAGAAGCGGTTCACGTAGGACTGGACGTGTGGGTTCACGTAAAAGTGCACGGCGAATACCAAAGGGCGTTATTCATGTTCAAGCAAGTTTCAACAACACCATTGTGACAGTTACAGATGTACGGGGTCGGGTTATTTCTTGGTCCTCCGCCGGTACTTGTGGATTCAGGGGTACAAGAAGAGGGACACCTTTTGCTGCTCAAACCGCAGCAGGAAATGCTATTCGAGCAGTAACAGATCAAGGTATGCAACGAGCAGAAGTCATGATAAAAGGTCCGGGTCTCGGAAGAGATGCAGCATTACGCGCTATTCGTCGAAGTGGTATACTTTTAAGTTTCGTAAGGGATGTAACCCCTATGCCACATAATGGCTGCAGACCCCCTAAAAAAAGGCGAGTGTAGAAATAAACATTGAAGAGATTTCAAGAGAAATAAATGACTCAAAAATCTGACAAATAATATTACTATGGTTCGAGAGAAATTAAAAGTATCTACTCGGACACTACAGTGGAAATGTGTTGAATCAAGAGCAGACAGTAAGCGTCTTTATTATGGACGCTTTATTCTGTCTCCACTTATGAAAGGTCAGGCCGACACAATAGGCATTGCGATGCGAAGAGCTTTGCTTGGAGAAATCGAAGGAACATGTATTACACGCGCAAAATCTGAGAAAATCCCGCACGAATATTCTACCATAGTAGGTATTCAAGAATCAGTACATGAAATTTTAATGAATTTGAAAGAAATTGTATTGAGAAGTAATCTATATGGAACTCGTGACGCGCTTATTTGTGTCAAAGGTCCT